AAAATAAAATTGACTTCATTTCGCCTATAACTATAAAAAGGGCTTTTGATAATCTTAGAAATAGTAAGCGGAAGTCACATATTTTTTTTAATTTATCTTACTTGTCACAAAAATATGTATTTTTTAAATTATCACAAACCCAAGTTATTAACTTCAATAAGTTAAGATCTCTTCTTCAATATAATGGACCTTCTTTTTTTCTTAAGAATGAAATAAAAGATCTTTTTGGAAGACAAGGAATATTTGATTCCGAAGTAAGACATAAGAAACTTCCAAATAATGCAATGAATCCATGGAAAAACTGGTTAAGAGGTCATTATCAATACGATTTATCGCAGATTACATGGTCTAGATTAGTCCCACAAAAATGGAGAAATGGACTAAATCAATGCCATATGTCTCAAAATAAGGATTTAAATAAACGGTATTCCTATGAAAAAGACCAATTATTTGATTCAAAAAAAAAACAAAATTTGAAAGTATATTTATTACCAAATAAAGAGGAGAATTTTCAAAAAAACTATAGATATGATCTTTTATCATATAAATATATTCATTCTGAAACTAAGAAGAAGGCCTCTATTTATAGATCATCATTAGAAACAAATAAGAATCAAGAAAATTCCAACATAAATAACGAAAAAATTTTTAGCATACTCAAGAATATTCCTATCAAGAATTATCTAGGAAAAAGTGATATTATAGATAGGGAAAAAAATACAGATAGAAAATATTTGGGTTGGAAATTTAGTACAAATATTGAGGTTGAACCTAAAAAAGACCAAATCAGGGATAAACTTAATAATAAAGGTAATGGTCTTTTTTATCTTCCAATTGATTCAAATTCTGAAATCAATTACAAAAAGGTCTTTTTTGATTGGATGGGAATGTCTTTTGATTGGATGGGAATGAATGAAAAATTCTTAATCTTAAATCGCCTCATATCGAATCCGAAAATTTTTTTCTTTCCAGAGTTTGTGATACTTTATCATAAATATAAAGAGAAACCTTGGTTTATCCCAAGCAACTTACTTCTTTTTAATTTGAATATAAATCCAAATTTTATTGAAAATAAAAATATCAAGGGAAAACAAGAGGAGGATGAGTTTTTTTTTAATTTTAGCCCATCAAATTCAAAACAATATTTTGAATTAAAGAATCAAAACAATATTGAAGAATATTTTTTAGAATCCATTGAAAAACTAAAAATATTCCTTAAAGGAGATTTTCCTTTGCAATTAAGATGGACTGGACGTTTGAATCAATTGAATCAAAAAATGCTGAATAATATCCAGATATATGGTCTGCTGGTTAGCCTCATAAATGTAAGAAAAATTACTATATCCTATATTCAAAGGAAAGAAATGAATCTGGATATAATGAGGAGGCGTTTAAATCTTACACAATTAACGAAAAAGGGAATATTAATTATGGAACCTGCCCGTCTATCTGTAAAAAATGACGGACAGTTTTTTATGTATCAAATCATAGGTATTTCCTTGGTTCATAAAAGTAAGCACAAAAGTAATCAAAGATACCGAAACCCCAAAAATGTTGCTAAGAATACTTTTGATGAATCCATTTCAAGACATAAAATAAAAACTCTAAATGGAGACAAAAATAATTTAGATTTGCTTGTTCCTGAAAAAATTTTATCGTCTAGACGTCGTAGAGAATTGAGAATTCTAATTTCTTTCAATTTGAATTTAAAGAATCAGAATGGTGTGCATAGAAATAATTTATTTTACAAGGAAAACAAGATAAAAAACTGGAGTCAATTTTTGGAGAAAAGTAAAAATTTTGACAGAAAAAAAAATGAATTAAATAAATTAAAGTTCTTTTTTTGGCCTAATTATCGATTAGAAGATTTAGCTTGTATGAATCGCTATTGGTTTGATACCAATAATGGGAGCCGCTTGAGTATGTTAAGGATATATATGTATCCCTGATTAAAAATTTTGAGTTTCCTATATATTCTATTGTTCTATCAATTTTTCATTTTTTCTTCTGTCCGCGACCATGTTATATGCAAGCAACCCGATGCGCATATGCGCTGTCTTACATCCCAGTCTAGGATACGTGAATATTAAGGAAAATGGGGTATCAATTAAATTAAAGCTATAAATTAATCAACAGAATAAATTTATCAATCGAATCTTCGGACTAAACTATTTGGTATCGTCTTTTTGTATCACTATACAAATGAACTCAAAAATCAGATTGATTAATAATTGATAAAACTAGGAATGTATAAAGAAATTATGATTATTGTATATACTACATTAAAATGAAAATTTGTGACATTATTATTACTGATCAATAAAATAAATATCTGTAAAAAGGGGAGTGTGAAATTCTTTTATGGTAAAAAATTCATTTATTTCAATTATTTTGCAAGAACAAGAAGAAAACAAAGAAAACAGAGGATCTGTTGAATTTCAAGTAGTAAGTTTCACCAACAAGATACGGAGGCTTACTTCACATTTGGAATTGCACAAAAAAGACTATTTATCTCAAAGAGGTCTGCGGAAAATTCTCGGAAAACGTCAACGGCTGCTGGCTTATTTGTCAAAAAAAAATAGAGCACGTTATAAAGAATTAATAGGGCAGTTGGATATTCGAGAGAGAAAAACTCGTTAATTTGAAGAGTTAGTTTGAATTATTGGCTTAAAGTTTGGTGAACTTCTTTTCGCTTTCAGCAATTCATGGAAGAATGAATCAGGAAAAACCTATGACTGTACCAGCTACAAGAAAAGACCTCATGATAGTCAATATGGGACCTCACCACCCATCAATGCATGGTGTTCTTCGACTCATTGTTACTTTAGATGGTGAAGATGTTATTGACTGTGAACCAATATTGGGTTATTTACACAGAGGTATGGAAAAAATTGCGGAAAATCGAACAATTATACAATATTTGCCTTATGTAACACGTTGGGATTATTTAGCTACTATGTTCACAGAAGCAATAACTGTAAATGCGCCAGAGCAATTAGGCAATATTCAAGTCCCTAAAAGGGCCAGTTATATCAGAGTCATTATGTTGGAGTTAAGTCGTATAGCTTCGCATTTGTTATGGCTTGGCCCTTTTATGGCAGATATTGGGGCACAGACTCCTTTCTTCTATATTTTTCGAGAAAGAGAATTGATATATGACCTATTCGAAGCTGCCACCGGTATGCGAATGATGCACAATTTTTTTCGTATTGGCGGAGTCGCTGCTGATTTACCTCATGGCTGGATAGATAAATGTTTGGATTTTTGCGATTATTTTTTAACAGGAATTGCTGAATATCAAAAGCTTATTACAAGGAATCCCATTTTTTTAGAACGAGTTGAAGGAGTAGGCATTATTGGTGGAGAGGAAGCAATAAATTGGGGTTTGTCGGGACCAATGCTACGAGCTTCCGGAATACAATGGGATCTTCGTAAAGTTGATCATTATGAGTGTTACGACGAATTTGATTGGGAAGTCCAATGGCAAAAAGAGGGGGATTCTTTAGCTCGTTATTTAGTACGAATCAGTGAAATGACAGAATCCATAAAAATAATTCAACAGGCCCTAGAAGGAATTCCTGGAGGGCCCTATGAAAATTTAGAAATCCGCCGCTTTGATAGAGTAAAAGATACTGTATGGAATGAGTTTGATTATCGATTCATTAGTAAAAAACCTTCTCCGACTTTTGAATTGTCGAAGCAAGAACTTTATGCAAGAGTGGAAGCACCAAAGGGAGAATTGGGAATTTTTCTGATAGGAGATAAGGGTGTTTTTCCTTGGCGATATAAAATTCGCCCGCCGGGGTTTATTAATTTGCAAATTCTTCCTCAGTTAGTTAAAAGAATGAAATTGGCTGATATTATGACGATACTAGGTAGTATAGATATCATTATGGGAGAAGTTGATCGTTAAAATGATAATTGATACAACAGAAGTACAAGCTATCAATTCTTTTTCTAGATTGGAATCCTTAAAAGAGGTCTATGGAATCATATGGATGCTTATCCCTATTTTTACTCCTGTATTAGGAATCACAATAGGTGTATTAGTAATTGTTTGGTTAGAAAGAGAAATATCTGCAGGTATACAACAACGTATTGGTCCTGAATACGCGGGACCTTTGGGAATTCTTCAAGCTCTAGCAGATGGTACCAAATTACTTTTAAAAGAGAATCTTCTTCCATCTAGAGGAGATACTCGTTTATTCAGTATTGGACCATCTATAGCAGTCATATCAATTTTATTAAGTTATTTAGTAATTCCTTTTGGGTATCACCTTGTTCTAGCCGATCTCAGTATCGGTGTTTTTTTATGGATTGCTATTTCAAGCATTGCTCCTGTCGGCCTTCTTATGTCAGGATATGGCTCAAATAATAAATATTCTTTTTTAGGTGGTCTACGAGCTGCTGCTCAATCAATTAGTTATGAAATACCATTAACTCTATGTGTGTTATCAATATCTCTACGTGTGATTCGTTAAGACATAAAATTCCCCCGACTGCTTCTCTTTCTAGGAAGGAAGTGCCATGAGTTGAATATCTATTTTTTTTTTATTCATTATTCGGGGGTTGATGAAAGAAACTAGATAGTTATATGAGTGAAAGAAACGGCTTCTAAATTTGCAGTAAAAGATTGAATCTCATTTTCTATGTACAAGAGTTAAGAAAAGTAAACATAAGTATTAGAGACTCTTTACCCCAAGATTGATTGACTAGTCATCATGACTTGAAGCGGGTTCAAAGGATCCACTTTATGAGGTTTTTACTACGTATGTATTACCAAAAGTAGATTCATAAAAATGAGTGGATAGCTAGGAACACTAATGTACACTAAGGATTCGTAATAGAGATTTTGTAAGTGTATTTTTCTGTGTATAAAAAGAATTAAAATTGGGGCTTTAAATTTGTAGAAATGATAAAGGAGTACTTCCCACGATTCCGATCCAGAGTATACTTCTATTCACCGATTAAGTAAATAACTATCAAGAACGAAGTAATCC